TTTGAAATGGATGTCCGAGTTATTATATATATCATAAGCGATACGGAAATGGATCGAGTAATCTGTTCCTTTATCCAAGAAAGGGTATTTCTAGTTTGCATGGTCCAATCATTGGTCCCGAAAATTTCTACAATAAATTAGGTAGGTCGCTTATATAGTTCCCTATCCACGATTCTGCTATTTACTGAAATAATTTTACCGGAATATAGGAGGAATCCCTTGGACGGGATGGGTAGAAATATAAAAAATAAGCACGATTTTGAACACTTTGTTTATGGCCAAAGTAACAAACATTCTAATTGGATTAATATCAACAATGGATCATTTTTCAGTCATTCATTGAATGATAAATCACTACAAGTGACGGAGATATACGATTTAAATACCGGAAAATCCAATATTTTAAAATTGTATCTAGAATGACCGGAAAGGTGGAAACAAGACTAGATATAATTTGATCGCTATGAGCAAATCCAAAATCTTTGTAGACAGAGCCTATCATTAGTTCCCAGCCGCCGGGCGAGTGGAATCCGATACATAAATCGGTTAATAAAAGAATAGAAAAAGCTTTTATTGTGTCGCTTAAGTTATATACGAATTGCTGAATCCAAGAGTTAAGAATAAGAAGTTCTTTATTACGCAGAATAGAATAACCACTTAGAATACCGAACCAGATTATATTTGTCGAGAAGTGCAAAATCGTATGTATAGGATCCTCATTATACAGCTTGATCAATTGGATCGTTTCTTTGTGGATTCCCATACGAAGCTTTTGTAGATGTGTTTCCGGGCATTCCTTTATCATTTCGTCCAACAAGAAGAGGTCCTCTAATTCTATGAATTTTTCTATAATACTCTTTTCTTGAATATCATTCAAAAAAGTTTCAGACTGCCGAGTATTCCACCAATTAGTAACCCAAGATTCCAGACTTTTATTAAGTAATAGAGAGATCCACCAGGGCAAAAATACTATGGATGCAAGATATAGAAGGGGAGTAAATGCTTTCTTTTTTTTCATTTTTTTGTTTTTTCAGCTGTGAATTTTTAATGAATCCAATTCATTTGTCGACTCTCGATCTAATAGTTCTATCAAGCATGAGTTCTATTAGAAGGTGTATCGAGCCTATGAATCTATTCTCTGTTTTTTTTTGTGATTCAGCAGTTAGTCCTTGAATCTAGAAAGAATACAGAACTAGAATAAGAGTCCACTTCAAATGAAGAAATAATAAAAAATTTTGTTTCCAGATATCTCCGCAATTGGTCAAATTCTAAGCACACCTTTCGACGAATGCCCGAAAATGCTCGAAAGAACCTTTTTTTTTAATGAATATTATTCGGATTTCAAGACGAAAGAACTCCCTTTCGACCATTTCTATCAAACTTTTTAATATTTCGAAATGTTTTGCTGTATGGGATAAATTTTTCGATTTGTTACTTTCTTTGTTTCTGTGAGTAAATTTCCATACGCATAAAAGACTATTTTTCGGACAAAAAAAGTTTCCTTTTATGATTCGTCTGCTTTGGCTCAAATGAACGTTCTGAAAAAACTTCAGTTAAGTTATGCTATAGAAAAGGAAGGGCGGATTTTTTAATTTTTCCCTCCTGCTAAGAATCAAATACTTCAATTGGTACACGCAAGAAATAGGCTAATTCAGCAGCTTTTTGTTCAATTTCTCGCGGCGTCAAATTCTCATCAGTACGGGTCAAGGGAATGGCCCCTTGGCCTCTGATTTCCATATAAAGGATAAGGATACGGCGGGCATAAATATCCTCTTTAACTGCTATTCTGATGGACTGAATATCTTTCAGAAGTAATCGTAGGAAGATCCGGCGATTTTTTCCAGGGAATCCCCAACGAAAAATACACACTATTCCTTCTTTTCTATCGAAAAGATCATAACCACTACCCACATTCCACGAAATTGTGCACCACAAATAGGAGCTAATAAAGAGACCGGCAATCCCATAGAAAGACATCACGATCCCTTGTGGAAAAAAAATTATTTGCTGAGACGGAAATAAAGATATCAAATTCCTACCAAGATAACTGGAAGTTCCAACCAATAAGAACCCTAATGAACCTAAAAAAAGGATAAAGGCCCAGCAGAAATTACTTGTTTTTCGAGACCCCGTTATAAGCTCTATCCATATACGTTCTGATCGCCAACTCATACTAGATCCAGTTGCATTTTATTGTAATTGAGAGAATAACCCAAATAAATTTGACTTTACTCTTTTTGTTTCCGAAGTAACTCTCATCAACTAGTACTTCAACCTTTCGGCGTAATTCATCGAATCGGTTAAATCTAAAATAATAACATCCCTCTCATCCCCTATAGATATCTACATACATATAGATTTCCATTTCAGACATGTGATTATCCTGATCTATTTTAAAATAGCTATAATTTATTTATTCATATATCATGTTTACACATACCATACATAAGAGCTCTTTCATTTATGTTTCATTTTTGTTCTGAGGAATCCACACGCTATACCATATTCCACTAAATCAATATGATATCGGTGGTATGATCCAAGTCTAAATCTTGAAAAAAAAAAAAATAAAGGATGGGGTGTGGTTCCGTCGGATCTACGAAATCTTGTTTTTTTGAATATGAAGAAATAATGAAGCCATTGCAATTGCCGGAAATACTATGGACACTAAAGGCACGAAAACTGGGGCGAAATTCATAAAACGGATACCTCGATTTAATATTTATAATTTATATTAATATTTGTACCTGTTATGTTATAAAGATATTTTATAATAATTAGTATAGAATTCGGATATAATTCTAATATTTATATCTAAGTGAGTATAAATATAGAATAAGTGCAAGGAATATAGAACTAAATAAATGTACTTATCCATCTTTCTACATATAATATCTTTCTACATATAATATATGTATATTAATCCGCTTTATTATTCTTCTTCTCCTGTTTTTATCTTCTAATTTCCATTTTTTATTCAAATTAAAATTTTGCTTTAATAAAGAAAGAGTTTGAATTCCCGAAAAATTCGTCCGAACTAAGCGGGATTCTTAGTAAAAATGGGATTCCCGGTAGATATAGAAAGATGCAAGACTCTATATCTATAATCTATATTTCCTTATATTTTATATAGTTAAGTTATATATACATAAGAGGGGAAGATGAAATTTTTTTATTCGATTTGCCCTGCCTAATCTAATTTCGCGGAAGGAAGATTTCGTTATTTTATCTTGTCGATAGAGGCTTACTGATTAGTAAGCCGTAATATGGGTAAAAAAAAAGATCTCCAGAAAAAAATAAATATTTGCAACCTTTGAATCTTTCTACAATTCAATCTTATGTCACTAAAGAAAACTTAATTTTTATGATTTTGACTTTAATTCCGATAAAATAACTACTTGTTTGACACAAATAAAATAATTGAACTAAATAACTACTTTATTTTTTTTTTTGATTTCAAAGGAAAGAAATCGTGAAGCTGAAATAACTCACTCAGAACACCCTTTAAAGTATTACGTGGTACGATTGGATCGAATAAGCCCTTATGGAATAAATATTCAGCCGCTTGTGAACCTTCGGGTACTGTCTTTTTCAATGTTTGTTCAATTACCCTTTTACCCGCAAACGCAATGTAGGAATTGGGTTCGGCAATAATGATATCTCCCAACATACCAAAACTTGCTGTCACTCCGCCAGTAGTAGGGGATGTAAGGATTGATACATAAAATAACTTTTTATTTGATTGATAATTATATAAAGCGGAAGATATTTTAGCCATTTGCATTAAGCTCAAACTTCCTTCTTGCATGCGCGCTCCTCCGGAAGAACACACTAGAATAAGAGGTAGAAATTCATTGGTGGCATATTCGATCAAACGGGTCATTTTCTCACCTACTACGGATCCCATACTACCCCCCATAAACTCAAAATCCATAACCCCAATTGCTACGGGAATACCGTTTAGTCGACCTGTGCCTGTTTGAACAGCCTCAGTTAACCCTGTCTTTCTTTGATAAAAATCAATACGTTCTTTATAGGGTTCTTCCCCCGAATGAAATTCAATAGGATCCAGAGAGACCATGTCTTCATCCACAGGATCCCACGTACCCGGATCAATCGAAAGTTCGATTCTATCTGAACTACTCATTTTCAAATGATATCCGCATTGTTCGCAAATATTTATTTTTGACTTAAAATTTTTTTTATAATTTAATCCATAACAATTTTCACATTGAACCCACAAATGCCTGTATTTTTGAGCTACATATATAACATTAGAACTTTTTAAATCACTACCATTCGTGCTAGTTCGTTTACTGGAACTCCCGCGTTCACTCCTAGTTTTACTTTGACCACAAATGTAACTATAAATGTAACTGTCACTGTAATTGTTAATACCACTTAAAATGTAATTATTAATGCAACTATTAATGTGCTTATTCCAACTATATTGAGTATCATACATGTAATGGTCATAGTGGGGATGATTACTCTTAGATACATTATTCAGATAACTAGAATTCCGATAACTATAAAAAAAACTTTCTAGTTCACTCAGAAAAGACTGATCATTATCAATTTCAAAAATCTGATTTTCAATATCAAAATATATGGAATAACTAACCCCATTCCCATCCCTAACTAAAAAAGTTTCATCAGAGAGGAAATTCTGAATGTCCCTGACGTCGAATAAATGATCAACATTACTATAACTAGAACTCTTAATTTTACTCCAATTATTAATGTTTTTATCCGTATTATTTATAACCCGGTCTTCACTTCCACCGGTATTTTCAATCGGATCGGGACTGCCCGTTGATTTACTTAGCCCACACCTGTATTCTAACTTATTGTTAGACAACATCGAATTGAACCACCATTTTTTCATAGATTCCATAGAGCTCTCTTTCCCCCTATTTACATTAAAATACAATAGATGAATAGTCATTCGATGAAAAAGCATTTGAATATTTCATTTCCTATCACAATAAGCATATAGA